TGTTTTATTTTTTGACATTATATATTAAATTATATAATAATATTTAATAGTGAAAAAAAATCTATATTAATAATATTTAATATAGATTAATATTTTTAATATAGATTCGATATTTAAATTTGTTTTATACATGCATTTCTGATTATCCCTGTCTTTGTTTATGTCTCGGATTGTAACAAATTACCAGAAGGCGTTTACCCCTACGAATTAGGCGGCACTTTTCACAAAATTTACGAACAGAAGCACGAATTTTCATATTTGTGTTCCTTCAAGTTGGAATTTCTAGGATCATATTCCATTTTGTTTTCTGAAAAAATATAATTAATTAACTCCCATATTGATTGGTATTAGATGTTCAATCAAAAGGGAATATCATAATCATCATCATCATCATTTGATGATTTGATGGGAGTAAGTCTATAAATTATACGTCCTCTCGTTAAATCATAAGGAGTTAATTCGACCCTTACTCTATCCCCTATTAGTATTCGTACAGAATTATATCTAATCTTCCCCGAAATATACGTTAAAATATCAGCGCCATTATCCAAATGGACCTTAAACATGCCATTGGGATATGCATCAGTAACCAAACCTTCGGCAATGATGAAGTTTTTTTTATTCATCTTATTTGTGGCCCCTCCCTAGCCTTTTATAATATCTGCATCATTGAATGCAGAATTTGTTTCTTCTTTTTTTGCTTCTTTAGTTCCTTCTTTAGGAATACTTATATTGTAAGTAGTAATAACAATATTCTTAATGTGTAATAATGTTAATATTTTCAAAACAAAAGGTTTACTTCCATTTTTTTGTTTTGAAATACGGTATAAATTACCATAAAATACAGAATAATTCACCTCCTATTTTTTTTTGTCGAGCTTCTCGATCAGTCATAATTCCTTGGGAAGTAGAAAGGATTACGATCCCCATTCCACCGAAAACTTTCGGGATCTCCCGATAAGTAGAATAGATTCTCAGACCAGGTTTGCTAATACGCTTTGAAGCAGTTATATATCTCTTTTCCTTCCTTTCTCTAGATTTTGAAGTTAAAACCAAAAGAGACTTTTTACCTTCTCGATGTTCCCTAACATCCTCTATAAAACCTTCTCGTAGAAGGATCCTTGTAATGTTCTCGGTAATAAAAGTAGCTGCTACTCGAATTGTTTTTTTTTTTACCATGTCAGCGTTTCTTATAGAAGTCATTAGATTAGCAATAGTATCGTTACTCATGACAAACTAATTTTCAGGAATTCCCTATTTCAATATAAAAGGCATGTTTATCTCAGGAATATGCCTGATATTCTTCTAATTTTTGTATTCTACCATTAACTTCTACATGATCTATTCTAGAAGTATTTATAATACTTCAGGAGCCAATGATATTATTTTGGTGAAATTAAATTCTCTCAATTCCTCAGTAACTGGACCAAAAACTCGAGTTCCTTTTGGATTTCTTTTCTGATCAATGACAACTGCTGCATTGTCATCAGATCGTATTATCATTCCATCGTCACGTTTAAGTTCTTTACACGTGCGTATAACTACGGCTCTAACTACTTCTGATTCTTCCAGAGACATATTAGGTTCTGCTTCTTTAATTACAGCAATTATAACGTCGCCAATATTAGCGTATTCCCGATTACTGACTCCTAGAACTCGAATACACATCAATTTTCGGGCTCCACTGTTGTCTGCTACATTCAAATAAGTTTGAGACTGAATCATTTTTCCTCCAAAAGATTTGTTACCTCGGCTGAAAAAAAAGTATTTCATTTTTTTCAGCCAGAAAAATCTCTTTTGTTCCGTATAGGCAAACTCATAATAAATTGAGTATGTATAGGCATTTTGTATGCAACGATTTGAAAAGCTTTTCTAGCTATAGTCTCTGATACTCCGCCTATTTCATAAAGTATTCGACCTGGTCTGACCACAGATACCCAATATTTGGGAGATCCCTTCGCTTTCCCCGAACCCATACGTATTTCTGCAGGTCTTATTCTAATAGGTTTGTCCGGAAATATACGTATCCATATTTTTGCGCCACGACGGGCATAACGAGTAATTGCTCGCCGTCCTGCTTCTATCTGCCCAGATGTGATCCAAGCAGGTTCCAATGCCTGAAGAGCAAATCTACCAAAACAAATGCGATTGCCCCGAGAAGATACTCCCTTCATTCTTCCTCTATGTTGGTGACGAAATTTCGTTCTTTTTGGGTTCTAGTCGATGGTTTTATAATGCCATTTGAATCCCATCTCTATTTCAGAACCGGATATGAAAGTTTCTTCTCATCCGGCTCCTTGTGAAGAATCTATAGCAAACTTGGATAATCCATATTTTTACACATATCATATACATAGTATGTATAATTAGACGAGACAAATAGCTCTTTTATTTATATCGATACTGTCCAATAAGTAAGAATTTCACAGGCGAATATTTACTCTTATATTATCTGTCTCATGGGGCCTTATAGACTCCCATGAGATGAATGCTTTCTTGGTTTATTTCGCTATCCTATCCAATGGATGATTAAGATTACTATATGATCTTATGCAGTCACAGGTTCCATCGTTTCCATAGTTTTCAAATGGCTGTTCAGGTTTACCCTCTGCAATGGAGCTCTTATTTAATTTCTTACAGAATCAATTTCCTTAGTTTATATTGACTCCAAGCTCTTTTTTTTTTCATAAACCGAATCGATTTAAGTCTAAATTAATCAGGATGATTCTTATGCTTTATTACACTGCTCTTTGGGGGTGATTTATGAACCATACAAGACTGTAAGGAAAAAGATTTCATTCTTTCTTTTTATCCTTCCCCCCCTTTTTTTCTTTTCTTGCATTACCAAAGACCTTTTTTGCTTCACAAGAGATATAGATCTTATCTGTTTGTCTCTTTGTGTAAGAAAGTCTTTTGTTCATTTGATGGAACTATCCATAGTTATTAACTAGCTTATTGAATCTTAATAATAGTGAAAGAAAGAATGGATTTTATAAGTATACTAGAGACCAATTCGTTCTTATTTATTTTGAGTTCTCCATCATTTTAGAAAAGATGCAAAAACTTGATCTCAACGAGTCGCACACTAAGCATAGCACTGCTCCAAGATGGTAAATCTAATTTTTATTTGATCTTATAGAATTGATTATTTATAATCGGTCAGATTGTATAAAGTTATTGTTCATCTTAAACAAAGATCCAAATTTTGATCCCCAATACTCCATAGACAGTTTGAACCGCATAATAACAATAATCAATTTTAGCTCGAAGGGTCTGTAGGGGAACTCTACCTTGCATGGCCGATTGTTTACGGGCTCTCTCAATTCCGTTGAGACGTCCTTTTATTTGTATTTTAATACCTTTTACATCTGCTTCTTCAGCCAGTTCAAAAACTTTTTTCATTATTTTTTTTATTTGAACTCTTTCCTTTAGTTGTAGAGCAATATATTCCGCAAGAATATTAGGTTCTCTATAAGGTTTATCCACTTGTTCTATAGAAATGAGCAGTTTTCGGTCCACAGAATTGATTATATTCTGGACAAGCATATTTTCCACTTCGTCTCTTAATTGCTTGATTTTTTTCTCTTTTTTTTGCTCCTGTTTTTTTATAAACAAGTCGGTAAATCCGATACATATGTTGATCTGAATCAATTCAGACTTTTTCATAATATCTATACGTGTAATTCCTCCATAATTTGAGTCTATACGTGTAATTCCTCCATAATTTGAGGAAGCTTTGATATTGATATGTCGTACATAATTTCGAATGCAATTATGTATTTTTTCATCTTCTCGTAGATCTTCGGAATAATCCCTTTCTTCAAACCAAAAGGAACGATGGTTTTGAGTAAAACCAAGCCTAAAACCAAGTGGATTTATTTTGTTTCCCATACATATTTTATTATCAATCTATTTCTATTTTCATTTGCCCATACTTAATTTTCCATCTCGCGATTAGCTCGTAACCTTCCAATTCTTTCGGCAAATCTTGGAATTTTTTCACATCTTTCAAAGCATTTAGAAGTATTTCTTTGAAATTAACATTTTGTTCCAATACAATAGTTACATGACAAGTGGGTTTATGAATTGGATAACCATGTCCCCGAGCTCTAGGTTGAAATCTTTTGAAAAGAGCACCTTCATTCACTTCAGCTATACTGACAAATAAATGGATAGATTTTACACCCATAGTTTCAGCATTTGCGACTGCAGAACGCAATATTTTAAATATGGGATAACATGCTCCATAAGGCATCCGACTCAGTATATTAAGTGCTTCTGCGTGAGAACGACCACGAATTTGATTAATTACTCTACGTGCTTTATTAGAAGACATATGTATATCTTTACCCAAAGCTCGTATTTTTGTTATTTTTAACATCTTATCTTAATCCTACACAATTATTCACAACGATATTTTTAGCGTTTCTCTCTCATTTTTCTTTTGTTGCTTTTATCTTTTGTTGCTTTTTTATCGTTTGTTGCTTTTTTATCGTTTGTTGCTTTTCTATCTTTTGTTGCTTTTTTACCTTTTGTTGCTTTTTTATCTTTTGTTGCATGTTCTTGAAAAGTGCAAGTAGGTACAAATTCCCCCAATTTGTGGTTTATCATACTATTTGTTATATAAATGGGTAAATGTTCCTTTCCATTATGAACAGCAATGGTATGACCAACCATTGCGGGTACAATGGCAGATGCTCGAGACCAAGTGACTATTATCTTCTTCTCTTTCTTCATGTTTAGATTGTCTATTTTCCTCAACAAATAATTAGCTACAAAAGTATTTTTTCTTAGTGAACGTGCCATGGTCAATAACCTCTCTTTTGATTTACCTTTCTTTCAAAAAAAAGAAAGGTAAAATGGATTTACAACTATTCTATTTCAACTATTCTATTCCTACTTACGTCGACGAATGATTGAAACATCACTATATCTATTTTTCTTCCGACTCTTTCTTCCAAGTGCATTATAGCCCCAAGGAGTTAGGGGTTTTTTCCTACCAATTGGGGATCTTCCTTCACCACCCCCGTGAGGATGATCTACAGCATTCATAACTACTCCTCTTACTTCGGGACGTTTACCCAGCCAACGTTTTGATCCAGCTTTACTTAAAGCTTTATTTTTCCATTTGACGTTGCCTACTTGTCCAATTGTTGCTGAGCAGTTCTCAGATATTAGACGAACCTCCCCAGATGGTAATCTTAATGTGGTCAATTGTCCTTCTTTTGCAATCAGTGCTGTTACAGCACCCGCCGCTCTAGCTAATTGTCCGCCTTTTCCGACTTGTATTTCTACATTATGTATAGTCGTACCTAAAGGTATATTGGTTGAAGTAGACCTTTAGTTTGTAAAAATCCCTTCCCAAACTGTACAAGCCTTTCTCAGGGCATACAGCTTTCTAGATGTGAATGATATATTTAATTCAATATATATATTGTTATATATATATTATTAATATAATATATTAAATATATTTAATATAGATTTATAGATCTATAGATCTAGGATGAAGGGCATATTTTCAATTCCTTATGTCCTGATTCTCTACATCCTAAGTTTTTCTATTCCATCATCTGGCTTATGTTCTTTTTTCATGTAGCAGTCAGAATGAATGACTTTATCAAATTACGTCAATACTTCCGCATCTTCCGGATAACGTAGGAGGCATTTGAAAAAAAAATATATATATATGATATATATTTTTTAATTTTTTATTAAAAATTCTCACTGTTCAGCTTCGAATCTGCCTTTGACCATCAAATCAAATGTGAGTTACTTGTCTTTCTATTCATAACAAGGGTTCCTTTACCTTATTTGTTTCTGCTTCAGACAATTAAGTCTTCTCCATATTATCATATCTTGGTAGCCAATAATTACATAAACTATTGAATTCAATCACCCGCTACTGTTTATCCTCAGTTTCCCTTTGGGGTTGATCCCATCAAAGTATCTTAGTTGGATCAGTGATAGATTTTTAGGTTTTGCTGTAAACCCAATCGGTTGCTTCCGATTACGTATAATTAATAATTCAAACCGCACTCAAAGGTAAGGCATTTCCCATTGATATGGGAGCTCTTGGACCGGAAAGAATAGTATCTCCAATCATGACCCCTCTCGGATGCAAAATATATTTCTTTTTACCATCTCTGTAGTGCACAAGACAGATGTATGCACTTCTATTAGGGTCGCTTTCTATTGTTACAATTTTTCCCAATATGTTTTTATAATTTCGCCGAAAATCAATTCGACGATATAGACGCTTGTGACCTCCTCCTCTATGTCGTGTGGTAATAATTCCACTGTTATTACGACCTTTCCCACAACGATGCTGACCGGAGGTCAATTTCTTTTGTGGATGAGATTGGACTCTCCCATCGAGACCTGATAGGGATTTATAACGTGTGCCTGGAGTAAAGGTTCTGTACAGACGGGTTGTCATGTTATTATTTATTATGAATTGAATAAGTTTCAATTAATAAGGAAAAAGTGGAATAGAATAACCTGGTTTTAGTGTAATAATCATGCGTTTATAGCGTTTCATTATTTGCTGTATCTTCCCCCTTTTTTCTCTTTTTTGCGGGGGTCGATAACTATTGACCCCTATTACTTTAACATTGAAGAAAAGTTCAATCCAACTTTTTATCTTTGTTTTAGTCGATCCCGAATCAACATTCAAAATATATTGATTTATTTCAAATAGAGAAATACTTTTCTTTGTAAGTACTAAATTGAGATATTGAACCTCATCCATAAATATTTATCCTTTACCATCTTTTAAAAATAGAAATACAAATGCCTATATCCACCAGATATATTTAACTCTAGTTCTCTTAACTTTTACTGTATTATTACATCATAATTATAATATAACTTTTACTTTATTAATACAGCATATGTATAATATACATTATACATAATGTTAAGAATAAAAAACGGACCTAATCTAATCTCAATACTTAATTGAATCGAGATAGCCTCGCTGTTTGGGCTACTTTCTTATTGTGCATCCAACAGGAATTGAACCTGCGACTTCCCAATTATGAGTTGGGTGCTTTTACCATTCAGCCATGGATGCTATGCTAAATAAAGCATAAAAAAGTTTATTCTAGACTTATTATATTAATAAGTATCGACTCATACTAGACTTATTATATAATAAGTATCGACTCATACTAGACTTATTATATAATAAGTATCGACTCATACTAGACTTATTATATAATAAGTATCGACTCATACTAACCAATTTGATTCTATCAATACTCAATTGATGCTTATCATTTTCAATAAATAGAGGTATACAACATATCTTTGTCATTTTGACATGATGGGATTTCGATCGATTTAATATAGAATTAAATCATGACTATTTGATAATTATCTATTAGATTATCTATAGATAATCTAATAGAGAGATAGATTATTTATCTACCCTGTTTACAGAAATGGAGATGTATTGTTATATTAATAAAGAAATATTTTCTTATCGATCTACATTATACTTATCTTTATATAGAATATATATTCTATATATTATTAGATACCAAACAAAAGATATAAAAAAAAAGAGAACAGAATTTTATCTCCTATTTAAACTCCTATTTAATATAATCTATATATTATAGAAAGTATAAGAGCTAAGTTCTTGGATCGATGGAAAGATCCCAATCTTTGCAAATTGACGGTAAATAGCAAGAAACTATCTTGCTAAATGAGAATAAGATAAAACTCTCACTCTCTAAAAAGTTGTATTAACTTGTAATTATTATTACACTAATATTGTATTATTAAAAACTATAGGATAAAAAAACTATGGAAAAACAAAAAATTGAACCTATCGAATATATTGAATATGTTGAGGATATTGAAGAACAAAAAATTATTGAAGAAAAAAAAAAAAGAATATTTTCTTTAGCAAAAAGTATAAAACAAAAAAAAGAAAACCGAGGAATGTTATGGTTACGTAGCGTTAAGTCGAGATTTAAAGTGAACATGATGGTAGTATTCAGTCCATGGAACGAATCCAATTTGGTGAGATTCTTAACTCAAATATTTTCTGGTCGAGAAAGTGTTATTAAGCTCTTTGACTTTAGGATTATTAGTACCTTACTTATACGTGATCTACGTATATTTATTAAAACGCGTCAAATAAGAAAAGCTTTAATAGTACTTACATTACCATTATTGATATATTATTTATATAGTCGACCTTTGGTCGAAAGAGATAGATCAAAATCTGATTTGACTAAGATATTTCCACACAATTTTAGATTTATAAAGAAAAATTTGTTGCTCTTTCCGCATATGTTGATGTGTTTGCCAAAATGCAAAAGAAGATATCAACGTCGCTTGCTCAATCCAAAAGAGCATGTTTGGGTTTTCTCAAGGTCCGACACAAATCTGAATTATAAAAATGATATAATCTCAGATAACCAAGGCCCAATAAGTTGGGGAAGTCATTCGGAGAATGAATCGAAAGATATTGAATGGCAGATTGATTCAACTTTCAATTCGAATCAAAATGAGTATGGAGAACCTGATGATTCACTTTGTGAATGGATTAGAACAAACGAATCTAAAAACGGAATCAAGCAACTAGAAGAAAAATCAGTTCGAACAGGAGAATTTGATTTATCTTCAAGACCAGAAGATTATAGCAATGAAGAAATCGAACAAGAAGAAATCAACGAAAATGAAGATTTCGAACAAGGAGATTTCGAACAAGGAGATTTCGAACAAGAAAAATCAGTTCGAATAGGAAATTATAGAAATGAAGAAATCGAACAAGAAGAAATCAACGAAAATGAAGATTTCGAACAAGGAGATTATAGAAATGAAGAAATCGAACAAGAAAAATCAGTTCGAACACGAAAATTGCTAAAACGTCCTCTTTTCAAATTGATTAATATACCCCAAATTGAAGAAATCGAAAAATACCAAGAAGAATTAGAAAAACAACGAGAAGAAATCGAACAAGAAGAAATCGAACAAGAAGAAATCAACGAAAATGAAGAAATCGAACAAGAAGAAATCAACGAAAATGAAGAAATCGAACAAGAAGAATCAGTTCGAACAAGAGAATCTCATTCGTTCTCAGAGTCAAAATTTTTAGAAGAATTGATTTCTAATTTGTCAATAGATGAATCATGTATAAGCGTTAGTGGTACTGATAAACCCATCGAATTTTTGAAAAGTCGAAAAGATGCTTTTCAATATTTCAGGGGATCAGAAAGGAATAGGATAGTTGATCTATGGAAGATCAAAACATATCTTCAAAATCCTTCTGCAAACTATGATATTTCATCAGATCCCGGATGGAATATTAGAAGAGATATAAACCAATTAAATTGTATTCGATTTGTGAACCAGAATTTACCTTCGATATCTTTTTCATCCTGTGATGAGAACAAAGAACAATTAACGTTAAACAGCGATTTTTACAGGCAATTGAAGAGAATTGTTCTGAAAATAACGGATCAATTCACTCTATCAATAACTAATCCTAATCTAGGATACCAAAAAGGAGTTTTAGTTTTGGATAATGAAATTTCCCTGGATATGGATTATCACATGAATCAATTTTATGAACTGAACAATAATATATTATTATTATTGAATCAAATCTTAAACTACAGAGATAAATTAAAACATCATTTTTTCTTTGTGCTATTCAATATTATTGATAAAGAGAATCTGATTCGATATGTAGATCGAATAATATCAAAGAATGATAGAACCGAAACTTCGGTACGACTAATATTTAACCAATATAAGATTCAAGTTGACGAGCATCTTGAAAAAACATTCAAGAGATTCTATTTGTTGAAGAATGCATTGATGAAATACTCTTTATCAAAATTATCATCTTTATCAAAATTACCAAAAGTATTTAAAGAGTACTTAGAGTACTCATTAGGATTGGATCCTGTATTGGACGCTTTTTTATTGGATACTACACTGGACGATATAGAATCCGATACTTCATTTGATGACTATGCTTTTTCAATATCGTTCCACGATCAAGATTTGGATTTGCGATGGAAAAAAATATGTCTCTATCTTAAATTGAAAAAAAAAGTTAATAAATACTATTTGGAATTGACAAAAGTATTTAATAGAATCTCTAAAAAGTTTAGTTACAATTTAAAAGATAAAATTCGAACAAATTTGATAAGAAAAGACGTTTTGAATAATGTAACGCAAGATGCAATTAACCGGTATTCATCAAGTTGGAGAAAATATCACAAAGAATGGTTCAATTACTTTATTGTTGAAATTTACCAAAATATGAATGCATCGTCCATTCTGATCGAATACTTTTCTTTGAAAAAAGAATTGAAAAAAGGATTGAAAGGTCTTATTTCTAAGAAAAACAGATTGTTGGATCCAATCGAATTATGGACTAATCAATGTAAACCCAAAATTGACAATAATCTTCATGATATGATCTTTGACGGACTTTATTTTTTTAAATTGATCAAATCTAAACCAATTCCTAAGGAATCCTTGATCGATGAAGGAACAATAGTACCCTTAGGTTTGAATGAGAAACCGATTAATCAATTGATTATTGACTTATTCGATAATGAAAAAAATTACATGGAATTGTTTGATAACACTGGTCTTTCGACCATATTCAATGATCGAGACAATTGGTTAAATCCTTTAAAACTATCGAATCAAAACTCATTAAGAGCTGCTTTTTGCAAAGCAAATACATTTGAATTTTTAGATTATTTACATAATCCTCAGTTAAATTATAAAAAAAGATTACCTTCTTACATGTACATGGAAAGGATTCATATAAAAAACAAGAATTTTATATATGGACAATTATTCAATCTTGTCCCCATTCATAACACTTTGTCTATTGGTGAAATAAGACCTGTTCACTCAGAGAAAGTGACTATCTCACTCATAAAGTCACAAGTAAATATATTATTGTCTAAATATTTACGTGACCAAGCGTTAATCCATGACTTGTACAAATCATCCAATTTACTTACTCAATTGAATTCATTTCTTCGTGGTAACATATATATTTCCTCGATTGAGGAGATATATAGAACTCCTTTAATAAGCCAACAAATTGTCAATTTTGACAAAAGTGCTTGCCATCCTTTTTTCAATAGTTCAGATTCAGAAAAAAACAGCCCCAATCAATACCCTAAAAAGGATTTTAGTTCTAATATAGGTCTTATTCAAACTCAATCTTTTAAAGATGATTTACTATCGGAAATATCTTTAAAAGATGATTTACTATCGGAAATATCTTTTAAAGATGATTTACTATCGGAAAAAGATGATTTACTATCGGAAATATCTTTTAAAGATGATTTACTGTCGGAAATAGATTTCCGAATGAAGAAGTTTGCAGAAAAAGAAAAAAATAGTTCAATAGAAAGTTCAAAAAGCATAATTGAAGACAAAATCATAGGTGATAAAAACATCTTTTTGAATAAAGAAAAACGAAAGATTCTATTTTTTTATAAGATCCCTCAGATAGATCTTATCATTTCGATATGGGATTCGTTTCAGACATATAGTGCTCCATTCTATTTTTTTACTTCCACAGGGTGGAAATATATGCATAATATATTTTTGTCTACTTTTTCAGAAATAATGCTAGATAGTACTGATCAATTCGTATTATTTTTGGACAAGATTCTGCATAATTGGAATCATTGGAATCATAATTTTAATCATAAAATTAATCATAATTTTAATATTTTGTGGGCACTCTTTCATCAATATTGTACCCTTCTAAAGTGGAAATTTAGAGCAAAATTTACCCCGAAATTGAAATCGTTTTTATTCTATTGGAATCTTTCCAATTGGAAAGATCCAATTAATCAAAGGGTATTCGAGGGAAAGGATGTGTCAATATCATTTGATACATGGAAATATATAGAAAATGTTCGGGAGTATGATAAATTAATCATTTGTATTTTCATTGGGTTTTTATTCTATGTTTCCTTCATAGTTCCCGTACGCTTGATGTATTTTTATAGCAATATCGAGTTTATTAAAGATTTGGCGTCTGAGCCCCTCATTCTGCATGTAATAAAGATGAGGAAATCGTATAAAATGCTCAAATTTTTTTATAATTTCTCTTGGTATGGTTGGTGGCTAACATTCGTCGACTTTATGGATATCGAGAGTGATCCTGATGATATAGGATTATTGCAAATGTTGGAAATTTGGTATACCAAAAATTTTAAATGGTATGATGTAAGGAAATTGTCTCCTTTTCAGTATAGGAGAGTGAGATCACTCTTAGAGAGATGTTTGTCCGAACACGGAGTGAATGACTTCTTGTTGAGAGAGAGTAGATTGTTTTCAATAGAAGAACGAATCTCTCAATTTGATTCGAAGTTGACTCCCCCTAATGGTTTCTTTTCTCAATATTTCGAAAAAAGGGAACACCCGGGACTTCTTTACTTTCGATATTTAGCTGAATTTATTCAACTAGGTCGAATGAATAAAATAGGTATAAAAGATTACAAGTTCGATTCCTTTTCTTTAGTACAAAAGTCGATCTTCATTGCTTTTCATCAGGAAATTACCTCTCTACCAATTCAATCATCTATATCTGACCAAGTCAGATTTTTCCCACTCTACCCGGCACGGTGCTTTTCGAATCGAATTTTATTGATAGGACCTAGGCAAACTGGCCGATCGTATTTGGCCAAAAGTCTAGCAGCAGATTCTTATCTACCTTTAATAAAAATATCTCTTCCAGATTTTTTGAAGGGGAGAAAACTTCTGTTAAACTACGAAAATGATTATACATCTTCAGATAAGGAATCTTACCTTGAGCATGAAGATCTTCTTTATTTGCTGGGCTGGGGAGGCAGGCCGAAAGAACTAGATGAAAAAGACTCTTATGGAAAAAAACCGAGAAACTATGAGCTTGAACCAGTGGGTGACCGTGATAAGACTATGGAGTATTATGAGAGAAGAGTAACTCAATTCGTGTTTGCACTTAAAATAGCAAAATTAATGTATCCTTGCGTCATATGGATTCCAAGCATTCATGAAATGTATGGTCATCACTTCTACATTGGTGGATTATTGAGGGAACTCCTCGGAGATCCATATTTTTGTTTTGAAGATGAGCAAGAAACTACTATCAAACAAAATATTGTGGTTATTGCTTCGACTCATATTCCTAAAAAAGTGGATCCATTTCTAATATCTCCCGTTTATGGTAAACGAAGATTCGATACATTAATCAACACTAAAATGTCTCCTGCCCTACATCGAGAAAAGGAATTTCCTTTGCTTTTACGTTACAAAGGGCTCTACTTGAAAAAAGATTGGAACTATTATGATGAATTTGGATCAAATACCAGAGGTTTTACTACACAAGATTTAGCAGATATTGTCAATGATCTTCATAAAGAGAGTCTTCAACAAGGGACTTCAGTTATAGACAATCAGATGATTGTATCATCTTTCTATAGAAAAAGTTGGGGTCCTTCCACTAGTAAGATTAAATTCACTGATATTTATGAAGTACTTAATTATAAGATAGGAAAAGCTATTATACAAAATAACCTTACGTACACCAAGAATTTTCTAAGTACTAGAAGAGAATTCCAACATATACGGGAATACTATTTGCATCAATGGTATTTAGAACCTTCAATTGCCGGAACAGCTGTGAAGGAATTTACCATATTCTATAATATTTTGAGTTGCTTGGCCGGATCAGTAGCTAGAGATTTATTTCTATCGGAATATTCAAATATAGAGAATTTGACTCCTATTGATTATTTTACTGGGAATGATTTCGCGCTAGCTTCCAGTCTTTTACAGAGTCTTCTGGAAGAGTTTCCATGGTTGAAAATATATCAGAGTCATTGTGATAACAATCACATCACAATTACTCCTCAGTTCAAAAAAGATATGATACAAAAAGGATTATCTCATATATTAGATAAGACCGTTCTAGCTAAAGAATTGGGCTACTCCTATAAAGAAGGAGAAGAATTAGAATTCCAAACTAGCATAGTTTGTTCTCCTAGAACCTGGCGTTTTAGTTTTGTTCGCAGTAATCGATTCGAGCATATAAAAGATATAACAGAAGAAAACCCTTTATTGGATTATCTTCTTCTGTTCGGATGGTTTCAAGAAAGTCCGACCTATGTTGACATCTTATATTGGAGGAAATTCATGGCGTCTTACAAACAGCAACCTGTTTATGACGAGGGTTCCGATGTTGAACAAAGAAAGATATCTGCTATATGGGAGGCAAGATTTTTATACGATAGATTTAAAAGATTGGGAATGTATAAATTTGATACAGAGGAGTGTGCAAAGGAATATAAACCTTTAGATACACCGATAATCTATCTAGCTCGCCGATTTATTTGGGATCCTGTGAGTATTCGCTTTGAAAATAAGCAACCTGCGACTGCGATTTTACGAGAAGAATTTTTCTCTATTCAAGAGCTCCTGAGAAGGATTTATCTTACTTACAATTCAGAAAGATTAAAACCCTTTATGTTTTTTAAGAAAAAAAAGCTAGCAAAATATATAAACAGAAGAAAAAGATTGAGGAAAATAGTCCTAGGAATAAAACCGATTTCGGATTCGGATGATAACCCTCTTAACATTAAGATTAAAGAACATGAGTCGTTTGAGACTTTCAAACGCTTTCAAGAAGTTGGTATCCGATATAGACGTGTACATCCATATCGTGCAGAGAAATCATATGAGCGTTTGTTTTCTGAAAGGACACGGGATGATAAATTCAGACAAATTTTGATTGATAAAGAAAGAGAAAATATAGAATTATTATCTAATGAATGTTTTATTTATAATACTCTATTCGAAAGTTATGAATATTTATCATATTTCTTCATTTCAAATAGAAGGTTATTGAAACATGTGAAAAATACATTATTAGAAAAAAAATGGCTTTCTCCGAATGACATTAAATCCTTATTAGCGGAAGTATTAAATAAAAATATGTAATAAAAAGGACTATTTGAAGATAGAGTGAGATTTCGACCATTTAAGAGTAAGCATAGTAAGAAATATGAGCCAAGTCAGTTTTATTTAACTTGATGAGATATTCTCTACTATGCTTACTCCTTATTTATTTTATTGCGGTTGTAGTATACTTTTCTAGTACACTTTTTACTACGAAGAAAGAATCCCTCATTTGATTATAGAGGGATTACAATATTGGTATATTTGTTATAATTCGGTTGGAACTTCCGAATTTTCCAAGACCTTGAAAAGGATATATAAATTATATCAAATTTGTGTCCTTCATTCACATTCAATCTAATAAATGATTAAGAAATTGATTAATGTACACGAAAAAAAAGCAATCCATCTTAGATTCTTAGATTTGGTCTTTTTCTTCCTTTTTTAAGTCACATTACAATATTATGCCTTGAAGAGGACTCGAACCTCCACGCTGTTTAGCACGAGATTTTGAGTCTCGCGTGTCTACCATTTCACCATCAAGGCATCCCAAAAGGGAATTATATTCCAATAAATAAATATCTATCATACTATTATTAACCACATATCGGTATATGCAGAATATAAAATGGATAACAAGGATAGATTATTTAATTATTCCTATTGATCCATGATATAGGTTTAGTTCAAATATATCATCTAATTCTTTTTACTTTTTATTATCGGATATCGGAGGATAATTTATATTTTTTAATATTATTCATATTAAAATATATATAATGTATGATCGAACTTTTTTCCTTTTTCGATTACTTTTTTCCTTTTTCGATTCAATAGAAACTATATATGTATATGTTACCCAAATAACAGATTTTAATTTTAATCTTATGTAGACATATCCCTTAGAACTAAAAATTTATTTACACACGTTTCAATTTCTCATAATGAAAACGTCTATTTATGGTATAGAATGAACTTCTAATTTCACTTTAATGATCAAGTTTATTTTGTTAATTAGAAGTTCATTCTAATAATTTCAACCTATTTCCTTTATTTTAAGAATATGAGGAAAAATATACTGGTTCTTTCAGTTAGAAAGAAAAAGATTTAATGAACTTAAAATAATGTATCCTGAGCAATTGCAACAATTGGATTCATTATTATTCCTAGTAGAGCAGATGCTATTACACATACAATCATACTCAATTCGATATGATTTTTTGAGATTGAAGAATATAATCTATAATTTTGTACATGGGGAGTTATTTCTTTGTTTCGTTCAGTCATTAATATCTTAATTATTTTTAGATAATAATATATTGAAATAACACTCATAAAAAGTCCTATCGAAACCAATAAATAGGAACCTGCTTGCCATCCACACCAGAATAGATAAAGCTTTCCAAAAAAGCCTGCTAATGGAGGAATACCTCCTAGAGATAGCAGACATAAAGCTAAAGACAAAGCTGAAAAAGGGTCTTTCATATATAATCCTGCATAATCCCGAATGTTATCTGTTCCTGTACGTAGACTGAATAATATAATACAAGAAAAAGTTCCTATATTCATGAAAATGTAGAACAGCATATAAGTTATCATGCTTGCGTATCCATTATTTGAGTTTCTATCAATGATTCCAATAAGGATATATCCAATTTGACCTATGGATGAATATGCAAGCATACGTTTTATGCTTGTTTGAGTAATAGCAATTAAATTTCCTAATATCATGCTAAGAATAGCTAATATTTCCAAAAGAAGATGCCATTCATTCAATGAAAAATAGAAAATAATATCGAAAATTCTAGTGGCTAAAGATGAAGCAGCTACTTTTGAAATAACAGAAAGAAAAGCAACGACTGGAGTGGGAGAGTTAGAGTCGAAAAGAGGATTCCCACCTCCTTTCTCTCATTCAGAACCGTACATGAGACTTTCTTCTCGCACGGCTCCTAAGTGATAAAAAATAAAAAATGGTTTATTCTTTTTCTTTTTATTACCTTCCTCGTGTATGTATAAGATTGAATTTATTCAATTGATAGAAAGAATCACTAATCCTTAACTTTACGAAGAATCCTTCCTCAGTGGTTCCTATGGTAAATCAAAATCACTGATTTTTTTGACTTCGGTTCTGACAAAAAGAGAACCATCTGATTTAATTCGTTCTGAATAGCCATGAGATGTTTATCTTAGGGTAATTTTTTTGTTGACGGATGCCTCTTTTTTTACACTCGTAGTCTTTGAAGGATGAAAACTGACTATGTAGCATCTACGTTAATTAAGAGTATTGTATACGTCATTAGTCTGATCTTTGAACTACCCGTAATAACTAACTTACAAAATTCATTTGTTTGTTTAGTCAATGTTTCTGACTTTGCTTTACCTTAATTCAAAATTTTTGGTAAAAGTGATGTCTTAGTCTGAGTGGGGATAACAGTTTTTTCTTCCACATGTCCATAGAGTTTTTAGAAATAGATTTAAATATCTAAAAAAATATTTATTTTCTAAAGGTAATCAATTTGTAAAACGAATCACACTCCTTCATATACGTCGGGAGTCCATTGATGAAAAGGGACTAGAGAAAGCTTGAATCCAATTCCTACAATTATAGATAGAAGCGCAATCCAAATTCCTGGAGAGTTATACATTTGTGTATTTATAAGACCATTGGCTATTTCTTGAAGCTCAATCTCTCCCCCGGATAAACCATATAGCCAAGAAAAACCATATACAAGAATAGAAGAACTTGTTCCACCCATAAGTAAATACTTAATAATAGCTTCATTAGACCGTACATCTCTTTTGGTATATCCCGATAATATATAGGAACACAAACTGAAACATTCTAAAGATACGAAGATAGTTGCTAAATCATTAGCACCACACAAAAACATTCCTCCTAGAGTAGCTGTTAATATGAAGAACAAAAACTCTGTTACAGCCATTTCTGTACATTGAATGTATTCCACGGATAGAGGAATACATAAAGTTGAACATAGTAAAATGAGAAATCGAAATATTTTGTTGAAATTGTTCGTTTGAAAATTACCAAAAAAACTGATCATAGGTTCTTCTCCCCATCGAAATAACAAGATCGCTATGCTTAATACTAAACTTGTTAAAGAAATGAAATAGAACCAAGCTGTATCTTTGTGATCATAAATAAAATCGATCACTAGAAGAAGAAATAGGCCGAAAATCAAGATACATTCTGGAAAAAGGGAACTTCCATGGAAGAGAAGCAAATGAAATTCTTTCATATAAAATGATCTAAAGGTATAATTGAAAATGAAGTTCTCATTTTGAAAATGCCAGATCATGATTTAGTAATTTCAGTTAATTTCGAATCAACCTTTTTTTCATTTATGTAAATGATCCTGTATGAATAAGATTTAATATTCATCCAAAATCCCCTTATTGCCATTTAATTAAAATATTTATTTTTCATTCTTTTTTTCCTTTCGCTTTCGCTCCAAATCTGTATCAATTTTGATAAAGTTAGCTTTGATCAGAATGGGTAGATCTATGGATTTTTCTATTATTAATTGGGATTAACGGTAACGGTTATGGTAATGTGCAAAAGCTTTATTGGACTCTGCCATTCTATGAGTCTCTTCCTTCTTGCGTATAGCATTGCCTTTCTCTCTGGCAGCATCCATTAATTCGTAACTCAGTTTAAAATGCATATTTCGACCAAGACGTTTTCGAGATGACCCTAATAACCAACGAATAGCAAGTACTTTTCCTTTTTTAGGTTTTATTTCAACGGGAACTTGATAAATTGATCCCCTTATACGTCTTGATTTTACCATCAATTTGGGAGTTACGTTGTGTATTGCTTGGCGTAGAACAATTAGTGGGTTTTTGTCTGTTTTCTGTTTAATTTTTTTTAGAGATTGATAAAGAATTCGATAAGCTAATGATTTTTTTCCGTGTTTAAGAATACGGTTAACAACCATGTTAACTAATCGATTATGAAAAATCGGATCAAATTTCGCAATTTTGTTTTCTGCAGTACTTTGCCGTGACATAAGTGTGAAAAAGGTTCACAAATTTTTTTCATAAAGACTAGACTAAAAATCACTTATTTGGGCTTTTTAACTCCATATTGTAGGGTGGATCTCTAAAAGTATGAAAGATCTCCCTCCAAACCGTACATACGACTTTCGTCGAATACGGCTTTCCACATGATTCTATCTGCATATATGAGATCTATTCCTTATGCATAGAATTATGTTTACTCATTCTCAATTGAGTATCCGTTTCCTTTCTTTTTCATATGATTGGAAATCTTGTATTTTCTTTATCTATAGGATTAAGTCTTTAGGTTAAAAAAATAACGCGTATAAAAAAATAAAAGGTGTTTCAAATCATTGCTATTTGACTCGAACTTGTTCTGAAAAGATCAAGGCTTTTTTCATTTTTTGTTGACACACGCAAAGTAAGGGAAAACTTATAAAATGAATTCAATATTGAACCTTAGACATTACTAATAGTTACAAATTTCCTTAAAAATAAATAAGATCGTTTGTTTTAGCCTGCTCTAGTCCCCTTACAAAATGTTCGTTATTGGGTTAGCTATATACTTTCCATGTTTTTAGTAATTGACATGGCATCATCATAAAATGATACTAATCTTAGATAAGAATATACAACGCACTAGAACGCCCTTGTTTACGATTTTTTACTGGGACAGCATCTAAGATTCCTCGAATTACGCGATATTTCACACCAGGTAAATCTTTAACCCTTCCGCCTCTTACTAATACTACAGAATGTTCTTGTAAATTATGGTCAATACCAGGTATATAAGCAGTTATTTCATATTTAGAGGTTAATCGCACTCTGGCAACTTTACGTAAGGCAGAGTTTGGTTTTTTGGGGGTGATAGTGGAAAAGTTGACAGATAAGTTACCTTTATCGTCACTGTACAAAACCGTACATGAGAATTTCACCTCATACGGCTTCTCATTCAATTCTTTTGAAGTAGGATATTTTCGTTATTCGACTATTTCCTTCATTATGTCCCAAAGGGTAACTAAAAACAATTAGTTTTCGTGTAAAAATAATATGCGAAATAATAAATCCTTTGGGAGTTATTTCATTCTCTATTTATTTTTTATATTAAAAAGTGTTTTAATAAATTTTTTTGTATGAATTGATATTATCACATGTTAATTAAATCACAAATTAAAATTTTAAATTGACGGGTTAATGTGAGCTTATCCGTGTAGTTATGCATTATTTAACTAGGAATCGATTTGATGAAATATTTTTACTTTTGTGCTTTGGTTTGGGTGGCATGGTTTAGTTGCTCAAGATAATTTTGATTACTTATGTTAAAACAATATCAAATTAGTAATATTATATGCTACTAAAGGCTATACCCGCGAATTGGCAATATAGCCGAGTCTACGTAAACACAGTTCTTTTTTTTTATTAGTTAACATTAATGGTTCGCTGGACCAATAAGTTTTTTGTTTTTCATGAATTGTTAGCATCAGTCATCTTCTTTGTTTGGATCGAGAGATAAAGTGATAACTCAATAGGAAAAAGATCGTGCAACGAGAGGGCAGAGAATTATCTCAACAACCAAGATGGAGGCAATTTTATATTGATTTAAATCAATAAGTATACTAAAGATAACTTTTTATCTATGTGTATAGCTTAATTAGCTAATTATTATCTCGGTAAGATGTCAATGTATTT